ATTTATGAAATTCTTCCGTCAAGCCCTGATTAATGAATCTACAAAATCCCTCAAATTGAATCTGACTAAATCCAGGTATTGTGGACATTCCCTCATTTCCATTCCGGAGCATCTTAATCTTAAGTTTCCTGTTTATCGAAAAAATCCCATTATTGACTCACTATTCATCGAACCATACGGATCGATCTAGCAATGATGGAATGTATATTCTGTTTACTGAATCACATGAAATTTCAGCCAACTCCATATATGTAATGTAATGTATTTCATACGTATGAACGGAAACGAGACGGAGGAATGAAGAGCATTTTCGACGCAAGTTCGAATTTGCGACAAGTACAAATGGAAATGAATTGATAAAACATTCCTGGAAAAAAGATTCTATCACTTCCACTTATGGAGTCTTGTATAGAATATAAAAATTGATCCAATTTCTACCTATTATTATGATATTACGATCAGATTGGGTACCAAAAAAATAAATGGATTCAGGATTAAATCTGCTCTTTATGAATGAGATAAAGACAGAATAATCAGGAGCAGTATAGAATTTCCTTTTTTTAGCACACTTTAATGTTCAAAAAAGAATTCGTGGATTCTTTTTGGTAGTAGAATTTATAGATAGAATACGATTGAATTGCGTAATAGTAATAGGAGTAGTATTTATTAAGTACATGCCGATATACCTATCTGCATATCGCATCTTTTATCGTAATTTTACTTGTGGCAACAGAAGTCAGGTCGCACTATATCATAATTCCTATTTTCTATTCAAAATATTCAATGAAAAATTGAAGCACGATAATTCTCTATAGGGATATGTACATAAGAGAAAGACACAATTCGGTATCTGTGTAACAATTTCTGTTCTGGGGTTTACATATACACATATATTTTGTTATAATTGAAATTGAAAAGGATTGATTATTGAAAATAATTGATACTGATTAGTCGTAAATCAATTTGATTTTGTTATACCATTAAAGAAACACAATTTGAGATACAAATTTAAGAACCGTTCACTAATTCTAAAGTAAAAATAGTTAATGGTTCCAATTTTCCCTGAATTTTTCGGTCTGTGACCGGAAATCTATTTTTTCTCTTTTCAATAGAAGGAGAAGGGAAGTTTTTAAGCAGTGTGTCTTTTGAGATACAATCAATCGAAGAGAATAATCTAAACTGGATCCAATAAAAAATAGGGATTAATTTTTGAAAAGGGATAAGTACAATGGGATTCAAGATAAAAAAATTAGTAATAGAATATGGATGGATAAAAATATTGTCCATTTTGGATCAGATTTGGCGGCATGGCCAAGTGGTAAGGCGGGGGACTGCAAATCCTTTATCCCCAGTTCAAATCCGGGTGTCGCCTGATCAACAAAAGACTTGAAATTTCTTATTCTGCTGATCTAACTCGACAAATTCTTGCCCCGCAAGAAGCAGAGGCAAACGACTAGGCCTGTCGTGTCGATACTTGATTTTTAGAATCCATAATTCTATAAAAAAACTGTAAATTTTTTTTTCTCAAAATCTGGGTTCTGGGTACCGGTCCAAACCGGTACCAATAGGTATGAAGTAACCCTTACTTATTAATGATTGATTCGGACATTTATTTGATTTATGATATCAATTGAATCAAATAAATCAAATAAATAGTGAGAGTCAATTCTGGGATTCAGAACTACGAAAGTAAGAGGTCGGAAATCTTAGTATCCAAAGGTTCCTAAAGGACACTCCATTTTTGCTCCTAGGATTGAAGAAGAGATTATACGAAAGACTATCAAGACTTCCTAATTATCTTACACTACCTATACTAAATACTAAAATAGTGTCTACTGACTCTGTCTGGAATTAGATTGAATAGAATAGGCTGATGGATGGGAAATCAATTTAGAAGTTGTGGAAAGGACTGAAGATACTTTGTATCCAGACTCACGAGAGGCTTTGAGTACTCAAACATTCAATCAACATGGTTGGGCGGCTCTTATTTATAGAGTAAAAAGAAAAGTTGAAAAAAAAAATTCTTTGCCCGTGTAGGGGATTACAAAAAAAAGAATGTATGTAATAATGGTGGTGGTGTCTTACCATTCCATTCTTTCACAGAAAGAAAGACGTAAGCCTTAGATCAAATAAAATAGAGGTATCTGATAGATGGTTATCTATCTTGATGGTATATTTTGACGTCTTTTGCTTATGAAAGAAAGGTAACAAACAATAGGTCTTACTATTTCTACATGCTCCATTAGGAGCATTCCTTTGCTATTTCCAAATAAAAGGTGTGTGTATCGTATTTGTGCTTAATGCTTCCCGATTCTACCAGAAATTTTCTAATATAGGAACTTGTTACGAGTGGATTCATTGGATTAGTTCATCAATAACCTTAAGTCAGAATACTATTTTCTTTTGACTCTGCACCATTGATTCCACTATGATTATTGATCAATAATCAATAATGAAATAATTCCTTCATAGAGATAGGAGACATAATTCACATGGATATAGTAAGTCTCACTTGGGCTGCTTTAATGGTAGTCTTTACATTTTCCCTCTCACTCGTAGTATGGGGAAGAAGTGGACTCTAGGGGTACTACTAATTGAATAATCGATTGAGTGATCGAATTGTATCAATCGTTTAATTGATCGTTTTGCGAAACTAAAAAAAAAAAAAAAAGATTCCTTGGTTTCGTTTTCTTTTATTTTTATTTTTTTTTTTTATATATAGTTAATATATGCCCATACCCATACTATTTTTCCTCCATTAATTCTTTCGATGGATCTCGGGACTTATATATATATATATTTAGTTTATTTTTATTATATATAAATAAATATATATTATATATAAATCTAATTATTAATATAAATCTATATATTAAGTTATAAGTTATAAGAAGCCTAGGAATTAGAAGAGTTGGCCTTGGATTATTTTGGATTGATCGAAACCCATACAAGTAGATGTAGCGAAAAAAAAAGAAATAGAATTAGACTGCTATTTCGATGTATATGTATTAGATGTACATCTAATACATGTACATATTGTAAATTGATCTATATCTATATAAAACCATATCTGTATACAACTTTATATGATAAAATTTATATGATCATACTATATATGATCATACTATTTATATGATAATAAATTTATATGATAAAAATATACAATACTATTTAGTGTGGTAGAAAGAACTATATTATATATAGTTCTTTCTACCACACTATCTCAGATACTTATGATTCCAGCCAAATCGTTTCATTTAAAACTTGGAGTTTTAATCCCTTTCTTTTATTTCTTCAATCATTGATAAGAACTAATAATCCAACCAAGTTTCAGTTAAATTAATCATTTTGACTGACTGTTTTTACGTAGATGATAAGTAAAAAAGCAGTAGGAACTAGAATGAACAGTGCAGTAGCAATAAATGCGAGAATATTGACTTCCATAATCTCATTGTTTTTTTTACTTCGCAATAACTCGGGATCTAATCCCATAGAGATAAGAAATTTTACTCCTGTCAATTCAATGGGATGAATTGAATTCTGATGATACTGAATCGGATCAATATTATGAATAACAATATCTGATCTATCAAATCGATTCATCGTCGAGAATTGAATAGTATAACATAAGAAAATCTTTTATTTTATCCATACTAAATCAAAAATGGGATTCTTTATTGGATCAGGAATTCCATTGAATTTTTCATCCCTTTTTCCACTTTTTTCTTTTCCATAACCTACTGTCTTTGTCTTCCTTATACAACTCTCTTTCCTTATACTTATACATACAATTATGAGATATTATATGACCGGTATTCTATGGGTCACACAGATCCAAACAGTAGAAGTGAGATGGAAAAAAGGACGGGTGTTAAGTAGAAAGGATCTAATATTCCAACAAATTTACTAAAAAGGGGCGTTGCTTGGTCTTTTATTTTATTAGTATAGTATCTCTTCTTCTTTCTTGGATTGAGACTAGAACACATACATCAAAAATTCAGTGTGCAATTTGCATGAGAATAGATAGATTGTTTCCAATTAGTCATTGAGGATACACAAACGAAGTCGAGGTAATTATGTTAAGTTCATTGTGTATCGTACAATAAACGAATACAATTTGTGTATGTACTCCCGGTAAAAATAGGGGAACTCTATTCCATTTCATTGTTCAAGAACAATTGAAAAAGAAAGTCAGACGAGTATGGTATCTATTAAAATACTGAATATAGTAATGCCACCGATTGTACCAACTTACATATGTCTCCCCTTATCAATCGGTATTAGTGAAAGAAATTGAAATTCCCGTACTTGTCTGATGATAAATGCGAAACGAAAAACAAAAGAAATAAGGATCCCCGCTGGGGATTAGATCTTGCTACCTGTCCCCCCTTTCACAGAAAATGGGGAGATGAATTGATAAATTTATCGGATCCTAGTTCGGGACTGACGGGGCTCGAACCCGTAGCTTCCGCCTTGACAGGGCGGTGCTCTGACCGATTGAACTACAATCCCAGCAAGGTGTATGGCATACATATTCTTACTAGTTTGATAAGAACATTCTATTCGTTGTGTTGTAACAGAAACACGAATGATATACTGAATATCCACATGGATATGGAATATAGTGAGAGCGACACGGATTACTAGTAACGAGTGGTTATTTTATTGCCAAAAAAATAGATAATCAATTTCTCAATGAGAAAAAGAACTATTTTTATTTTTATGATACTTAATTAAGATTAAGTATCATTAATCTAGATCGTTAGAAAAATCAGAACGAATGAGAAAAACATGGATAGAGAAAAAATTGACTCTTTCTCTTCATTTCTACGGATCAGACATTTCTGTTTCTGGAGGACAAATTGGTTATTTCATATTCATGGAGCAACGAATTATTGGGCCGAGCTGGATTTGAACCAGCGTAGACATATCATCAACGAATTTACAGTCCGTCCCCATTAACCGCTCGGGCATCGACCCAGGAAGAATTAATTCTAGAT